CACTCAAAGGTCGAGCATTTCCCATTTTTATAGGAACTCGTGTACCAGAAACAATAGTATCTCCAATTCTAGCCCCTCGGGGATGTAAAATATATCTCTTCTCACCATCCCATAGTGTATGAGACAAATGGATGTATTTCGATTAGGGTTGTATTCGATGGTTACGATTCTACCGTATATAGTATATACCCTAGGTTCCATCGAAAATCTATTTGACGGTAGAGATGCTTATGACCTCCCCCTCTATGCCCTGCAGTAATGATTCCTCTGGCATTACGACCTTTATCACAACGATGCTATCCATAGATCCAATTATTTCGTGGATTGGATTTCACTTGACTGTCTACAGCTCCATTGCGTGGGCTAGGGGTATAAATTTTCTATAAATGTATCACCATGCTATTCAGTATTTTTTTTTTTTTTATTTACTTTCTTGGAGGTGGAATGGAATAACCTAACCCCATTGAAGCCGAAATACGACCGTAATGGATTCGAGGTATAGTTAAGTTACCTCTTATCCCGGCCTTTTTTTCCATGTTTTTTTATTCCCTTCCATCATTCCTTCAGTCCCATAGGGTTGATCCTGTAGAATCTAACCCCCTTTCTTATTGAGCAAAGAAAGGGTACGCAATCAGATTTCTTTTTCGATTCAAAGGCTTATGTTATGGGATAGACCTTGAATCAATACAGAACCCCCTTCCTTTGTATCTATATGAATGCCTATTATTACATTCCAACCCGATACTTGCGAAGAAAAATACCCAATTTGTTGTAAATACTGGATATCTGATTCCTTCTATATCCAAAAATTGGCCTCGCCCTTCACTTTAATTAAGGCTATGCCATCTTAAGGGGCTGCTAAATGGAAGGATCTTATCAACGTCCATGAAACCAAGTGGAAATAATCTTATTGCATAAAATCGAAATTAAAAGTAATACGACCCATTCGTAGGTCGTCTATTAAAAATATTTCAAAAGAATCTCTATTAAATGCATTACAACGAAACCAGCCGGTATTGTCACAATACCCCACATACCAAAATACACAAGAGTACCCGAATTGCCTCATTACCGAGACAACTCCTTTTTAATGATTCGGAAATTTATCTGAATCATTAAAAGAAGTCGTCTCGATGGTTTTTGATATACTCGATGATCCAATCGATGAGGTAGATCCAACCGACGAAAAGAGCAAAGGATACTGCACAAATAGCAATTACTAGGAGTAGTAGATAGATTACTTGGAAAATAATGATAAAAATTTTCCACCACAATCTACCTACAAAAAACCGACTGTAAAAAATACTAAGGGCCCTTAATCAAAACATTCTCGTGTAAATTACCCCCCACCCCACTTCGTTCAATGCGATGAAAGCATGGTTGAGGACGGGCCTGGCGCGATTAGCTATGATCCCGCTGGGGCATTGGGCGCTTGTCGAGATTAGGTTGGTTTGCATGAGGTAAGGATCGTGCAATGACCATCCGTCTGTACTAATCGTACGTCTGGAATGCGACTTCACCAGCATGTTTACCCCTACCCTAACCACGACTCTAATTAAGATTTGGATCATCAAATTGTTCTCCTCGTACAATAGGACGATAGTTTTACTATATAAATAGTTTATGATATAATTAGCCTTAGCCACAGAATTTTTACTTTTTTATTACATCGATAAGATTTATCCCTCTGAAGTAACTAAGAATTAAAATATTTCCTTTTTTCTCTATTTCATTCTTTTTTCCCTAAGTCAATTCTCTTGATAAGTCGCGGCTACATTGTGTTAGGCTAAGCCAAACAAAAGAGTAGTCAATGATGACCCTCCATGGACTCGCCTATATAAGCCGCAGCTAAAGTTGCAAAAATAAGAGCTTGAATACCGCTTGTAAATAATCCAAGGAACATGACAGGTATAGGAACCACTAAAGGTACTAAAGAAAGAAGAACAACAACTACTAATTCATCGGCTAATATATTCCCGAAAAGTCGAAAACTAAGTGATAGTGGTTTTGTAAAATCTTCTAAGATGTTAATGGGTAAAAGGATTGGAGTCGGTTGAATATATTTATTGAAATAGCCCAATCCCTTTTTGGTAAGACCTGCATAAAAATATGCCACTGACGTGAGTAAGGCTAAAGCAACGGTTGTATTTATATCATTTGTGGGTGCGGCTAACTCCCCCTGTGGTAACTGTATGATTTTCCAAGGTAAAAGGGCCCCCGACCAATTAGAAACAAAAATAAAAAGAAACATAGTTCCAATAAAGGGAACCCACGGGCGGTATTCTTCTCCAATCTGAGTTTTGCTCACGTCTCGAATGAATTCAAGGACATATTCGAAGAAATTCTGAACATCAGTCGGAATGGTTTGTGGATTTTGAACAGCTATAATAGCGGAACCTAATAAGATAGCAATTACAATCCAAGAAGTAATGAGCACTTGGCCGTGGACTTGGAACCCCCCTATTTGCCAATAAAAATGTTGACCTACCTCCACACTGGATACCTCGTATAATAGCCCCTTTAGTGTGTTTATAGAACATGCTAGAACATTCATATTGCCAAAAAGAGAACTTAAAAAGGAATTATTTTGATTCAATCATCTCTTTTTCGACTTGCTTACTTGAATTGTATATTTTGGATACCAACCAATCTAAAAATATTCTCCGTTTTTTATTTTTTTGAGATTGAAGAATAGTACAAGAATAGTAAACGATTGTAAAAATCGAGCAAAAATCTAGGGCGTTCAAAAAAGAATGTATTTATTTGATTATTAATTTATTATTCATCAAGTAATCAAAGATTTCGTATAGAGCTAGAACGGCCCTCACAAATTGCGAATACTAATTTGTTAAGAATGAATCGGATTGAACGCCTAGAGTCATCGTTTGCTGGAATCGGAAGATCCACGAGATCGGGGTCACAATCTGTATCGATTAAACCAATTGTTGGAATTCCCAACGTGATACATTCTCGAAGGGCCGTAAATTCGTTGTGCTGCCCAACGATGATTACAATATCGGGTAATCCCGTCATATATTGTACCCCGCCTAAATATTTTTGCAAGTGAGTCAACTGTCTCTTCAAAATAGCTGCATCTCTTTTTGGAAGACGGCCGAGTTTCCCTGTCTTTTGTGCCGCTCTCAAGTCCCGGAACTTACGAAGTCTAGTTTCCGTAGTGGACCAATTCGTTAACATACCAGCGAGCCATTTTTTATTAACATAATGGCACCGAGCCTTTATTGCAGCCCGTACTACGAAATTAGCTGCTGCTTTTTTGGTACCAACAATTAAGAAGCTTTTTCCTGTACTTGCTGCATAAAAAACTAAATGGCAAGCTTCTGCTAAAAAGTGCGCGGTTCTAATAAGATTTGTAATATGAGTACCTTTAGACTTTGGAGAAATCAAAATATAAGGGGCCATTCTAGGATTCCATTTCTTAATACGATGACCAAAATGAACTCCTGCTGCCAGCAACTCTTCGAACCTGATGTTCCAATATCTTCTTGTCATTTCTCCCCACATTTCCTCTTTCTTTTTTTGTTCAAAGAAAAAAAGACAAGGTATCCGGAAATAAATAATTGTTCCGACGGAACCTTTTCTTCTACCCAGAATTGGCCGTTGATACACGATTCAAGCCATTCCTTTCCTTTCTATTCATTATTCTCTTTCTTTGTTTATTACTATTATCAAATCGCCGCCCCATATCATATATAGTTAAAAGGACGCATTTTTCTGTTCTTAGGAATCGTTAAATTCTGTAAACGATTCTTCTGATGTATCTTGTAAATTCTTTGAACTGCAAGAATAAGAATCAAACCATTCTCTATGATAGAAGAAAGAATTTATCGCTTTTTTTTCTTCGAATAAATTGGTCTTTTTGGTTTCCCGAGAAAGAGTCTTATGTTGCCTTGAAGGCTGTACTAATCCTTTTAATCCGGTCCCAACGGGGATCATCTCCCCTAGAACAACGTTCTCTTTCAGGCCTTTCAACCAATCGATACGACCTCGGAGAGCGGCTTTTGCTAAAACCCGAGCAGTTTCTTGAAAACTCGCTTCGGATAGAAAACTTTGAGTATTTAGAGATGCGCGAGTTATTCCCAATAAGACGGCGCGGTAAAAGACCCCCTCTTCAAAAGCCCGCCCCGTTCGTTCTGCTCGTAACAATCCAATTAGTTCTCCGGGTAAAAAAACATTAGACATTCCATCTTCTGAAACCAAGACTTTTGCTGTTATTTGGCGTACAATAATTTCTATATGCCTATTGTGGATCTGCACTCCCTGGGATCGATAAACCTTTTGGATCTTATTAACCAAAGAAATGCGGCTTTGCACTATTGTTAGCTCGGCACCAATCAAGAATCCCCAAGGAATTCCAAGAATTCTTGTTATATACCCGTTCCAACCCTCAACTCTATTTTCTAGGTTCATCGATATTGAATCAATTGAACGTACTTCGAATACCCTTTCCACTTTTGGAAGACCCTGTGTTATATCAGCAGACCGTGATTTTTCATATCGAAATGTAACTAATGTACCTCCCTCGTAAAGGATTTCTCCATAATGGCCATGAAGAGTTGTTCCTGGAGTAGCCAAATAGGGCTTAGCTGATCTTATTATTACATACCCGCCTTGCACAACTAAAACTTGACCCGATTTTAGGCGTGGTCCGTTTTTGGCTATACATACACTTTCACAAAAAAACTGCCCAAGATTTCTTATTGTGGATGTTTCTTCACAATAATTATGATGATAATTATGCTGTAGAAAATACCAATTCAAATGGAATGGATTCAAAAAGATGTTACTATATGGATCGGGCTTATAGATTATCCCGTTTTCATCCATTACAAAATATTGAATTACTGGAAAGGTCTGTTTTAAATTCTCAAGTTGAAAATATTTCATTTCGGAAGTCTTATTCTTTGTTAGGAAATTGTAACATACATCAAAATTCGCAATTTTAGAGACTATTCCTATAGGGCCTGACAAATTCCTAATCAGAAGTAGAGGCTCTGGATCTCTTTTAATTGATTCTTTTTTCGCATTGTGAGATTTTCCATCGTTGAACGGACCTAGTTGAAAACAGTTAGATGATGATAAAATTATGAACGAGTGGCATTCCTTATTTCTATTCCACAATGTACGAATACTTCCTTGGTTTTGGCTAAGTGGTTGTCGAAGGCTTGCCTTGGGCTTGGAATAAATGGAATAACTCGAAGAAAAGGGATTGATGTTGGTACAATTTGGACCATTATCAGAGAGCAACCCTGCGGGATCATCCCTTTTTCTGATATATGAAATCTGGGATTGGGATTTCCCTAAGTTAATTTTTAGGAAATCTCGAATCAAGCCCTTTGTACTTACTTCCACAAAGGAAGAGCCGGCCTCCTCTATAGATATAGAGGAATCTTTTTCGTCTTCGTCTTGGTCCCAATTCAAGATTAAACAAGTCCGAACTAATTGAATACTTGTGCCAGAAATGCCCCGAATCAAGCATCCATCCCCATAACAGATATAATTAGCAACTTCAAGTTGTATATTATCCATTTCCTGCAATGGATCTTGAGGAAAAAGTCTTGTTAACTTTTTACCGTCCGCTATTTCTATTTCATATGTGACGACGGGTCGAAGCAAAACAAAGGGCCTTTTCTTAGTAAGTGTAATTCGTTGGACATAGATCCAATTTTGCCATTTTTTCGATTCTTTAGAATTGGTTTTTCTTATTCGTGATGGTATTGGTATGAAGATGTCACTGTGTAGGGATATATTATCTTCCCTCTCCGGAAAATAAATATATCCAGAAAAGATTTGAAGTTTAATCCATCCCCCCTCTCCCTCTTTTTTTCTCTCCACTTGGACCAACCCGCCTGTTCGGCTTCTTTTTTTTAAAGTAATTTGTGTATTTACCCCAACGATACTATTGTTCCGTACCATTATGAAAGAGAAGTCAGGTAAAATATGTACTTCTTCCGCTCCGGGAATGAAAAAAAGCGGATCCACTTCTTTGTATTTTGGCTGCAATTCTTGGACTTCGCGATAGTCTATGAAATGAAAATCCTCTTTTTTGACGATTGAATCTGCCTCTATAGGCCCATATTTCGTAATTCCCGAACCCCCTCTTTTGTATCGAGGATCATCGAAATAAGCAAGCATGCTATTTCTAGGTAAAATACCATTTATGGGCATTTCAATCGAGATGTCGGAACAGAGTATTCGTTTTTTTTCTCGTCCATGTTCTTGAATAGATCCGAATGGAATGATAAATCCATTCTTTCGCTTCTTCGCCACTAAATCAAAATTCTCACGTAGAATAGCAGGATATGGTAGATTACAAGGGGCAGTCAATAGGCTTCGATTAAGCTCTGAATAATTACGAATCGGAATCCTATCTACCCTTTTTCCATAAAGATCCAAACTGAGGAATTTGTGTCTCAATTGATCATTTTTCACAGAAAGGATCGGCGTATATCTACCTTGGGCAGAAAGCGAATGAATGCTCATTTGATCTTGATCCTTGTAGATCGAAAAAAGAGAGGGGCCCGATCTACATAAATCCCCTAATAATATCCATAAATGACTTGTTTTTGGTAAGAGATGGACATTAGTATAGACAAATTCGGGTGCATGGTACACATCGGTACTCCAGTGAATTTCTCCCTCTGAGTCAGAATAAATATATTTTCGAACTCTATCTTTCAAAGCAAAAGTGGATGTTCCCGCACGAATCTCGGCAATTACTTGTTCTGATTCTACATATTGATCATTTTGAACTAAAAGAAAACTCTTTGGTCGAATAGGTACCCTATGTATAATATTTTCACTCTCAATAGTTACATAAAAATCTATATAACATAGAAAGGCAGGTTGCCCGTGGCGTGTTCGTGCGGGATGAACCAAGTCCTCATTGAATTTTATTTTTCCGTTGAAAGGGGCTCGCACATGTTCTGCAGTACCTCCTGTGAATACTCCCCCGGTATGAAAAGTTCTTAATGTTAGCTGAGTCCCCGGTTCTCCAATGGATTGGCCTGCAATAATACCTACAGCTTCCCCTAATTCAACTAAGTCGCCATGAGTAGCACTGCGACCATAACATAATCGACAGATCCAAGACGTACTCCTACAAGTAAAGGGGTTTCTAATAGATATTGGCTGTATTTGAAAGGTTATGAGTTGATTAACAAGGCTAGGCCCAAGATCTTGATTTCGAACGGCAATGCATCGCGCATTCATATAAATATCGTCCGCTAATATACGACCAATTAGTGTTTGAATAAAAAATCTTTCCGGCACCGTCCCTTTTGGGGGACTTACAGAAAGCCCTCGGGTGGTGCCACAATCTGTTCTACGTACAACAACGTGTTGAACTACTTCAACAAGTCTGCGCGTAAGATACCCAGCGTCTGCTGTTCGTATAGCAGTATCCACAACCCCTTTGCGGGCTCCACAGCTAGAAATAATATATTCTGTCAAGGAGAGCCCCTCGCGTAAATTGCTTTGAATGGGTAATTCAATCATTTGTCCTTGTGGATCCGACATTAACCCTCTCATACCTATTAATTGGTGTACTTGAGAGGCATTTCCCCTAGCTCCTGAAAAAGACATTATATGTACAGGGTTTAAGGGGTCGGTGGTTCTAAAATTGGGATTCATTTCTTGTCGCAGATATTCACTTGTATCATACCATATCTCGATGGATTGGCGTAATTTTTCTACCGCGTGTACATTCCCATAATGATAGTGTTTTTCCGAAAGAAAACTTTGTTGTTCAGCATCCTGGACTAGCCATCCCTTAGAAGGTATCGTTAAAAGATCATCAATTCCTAATGAAATGGATGTAGCGGTGGCTTGTTGGAAACCCAGGGTCTTTACTTGATCCAGGATGTGTGATGTATATGCCATTCCGAAATGATCTATTAATCGACTAATAAGCCGTTTAATAACATCCCCGTCTATTACTTTATTATGAAAGACTAGATGGGCCCGCTTTGGCATAAGCATTTCCATATTCCGTTGAGTAGCATTCGACAATAGATTGGAGTCTTGGAAAACTCCCTTTTCTCGACCTTGATTCGCCTAGAACGAACTACAGTCCGAGTTGAATCGAAAAGGCCCGAATGCACACTGGGGTCATAGACTTACTTAGTTTAGGTAACATAGGAAGAGACCTGATAAAACCCTTGTATAGCTTCTTCAATTTCTCGATAAAAAAAAATATGACCAAGAGTAGTTCTAATATATATATATATAATCTCGTTTTTTAGACTTCTTACTATTAAAAAGTGTCCGTAAATCTCATGATGGGTCCCCGCAGATTCATAATGAACTTCGACAGGAACTCCTCTTGAAACAATAAGGCGTTGATCTAATCGCCACCGGAACCAAAAGGAGCTGTTTAAATGGATTCTTTTCTGTCGATAAGCTCCAATTGCATCATAGGAATTACAAAAAAGGGGTTCTTTTCCTTTCATATACCTAAAGTTATTTTCGTCAATTCGCTCAGTCTCAGTTTGGCTGTTTATGGAATTCCACAGATTATACCTATTTACACAAAGACCTCGACGATTCCCGCTTGTTAAGATATAGAGCCCAATAAGCATATCTTGAGTTGGTACGCAAATGGGATCCCCAATAGACGGAGCCAAGAGATTCATATGAGAAAACATAAGTAAACGAGCCTCCGCCTGAGCCTCCAAGGATAGAGGTACATGAACGGCCATTTGATCCCCATCGAAGTCTGCGTTGAATCCTTTACAAACGAGTGGATGTAAACAAATAGCGCGCCCTTCCACTAAAACGGGTTGGAAGGCCTGTATGCCTAATCTATGCAAAGTAGGTGCTCTATTCAGCAATACAGGATGACTCTGCATAACTTCCTGAAGTATTTCCCATACAATTCGTTCTTTTTCTCGAATTTGACTCTTAGCAGTCCCCATGTTCGGAGCAAGGCGCTGTCTAATTAGATCGCGTATTACAAATGTCTGGAAAAGCTCTATTGCTATTTCACGAGGCAATCCACATTGATGTAATGAAAGTGAGGGGCCTACAACAATGACGGAGCGTCCCGAATAATCGACCCGTTTGCCAAGCAGAGTCTCACGAAACCTTCCCTCTTTGCCTTGAATTACATCTGTAAAGGACTTATAAACCTTATTATTACCATCCCTTATTGGCTGTCCGCGGATTCCATTATCAAGAAGTGTATCCACAGCTTCTTGTACCAATCTCTCCTGAGACATTACGACGTCCTCTGGCGTAGATTGAATTGTTAATAAATGGAGAAGATCATTGTTCCGCGAAAGAACTCTACCATAAAGTTTATTAATATCCGAACCCATTAGTTTAAGTTCAGCTATCTGAACCCCCGGTCTCAACTCCGGGGGAAGAACTGGTAATAGACATAAAACCATCCATTCAGGTTCTACATTTGTTCGAATAAAATGCTTGGCCAATCCCATGCGTCTAACCAAAAAGCGCTTTCTTGTTTCAATTTTCCGATCTTCCCATTCATCACCCGTGAGCCCCCCTTCCTTTAATTCTTTCCATTCTGCCAACGAAGAATCTATAATAACTCGCAAATCTAAATCGCCCAATTGTTCGCGGATAGCGCCTGCTCCAGTAGAAATTTCGCGATTTCCAAATGTATGCAAGCCTTGGATAGTCAAAAAACGAGGGATGCTATCTTTCCAGGATTGGGTTTCATATTCAAATGAACCTCGTAATCGTAAAATAGTGGGTTTTTTAGCTAGAGGCCTAGCAAAAGCAAAATTGGGATAGGATCTTATAGGATCTCCCCCCTTCAAAACCGGACGTGAAAGTTTCCTCTCATCCGGCTCAAGTAGTTATACCAAATAAAGATAAAGGAATTCTTGCTTTCAATTAAAATTATAGAACCCCCCCAACTACTCCTTACTCAAGTTCTCACAAGAAACATTTCATTGATTTATTGTTCTTTTATTTTTATTTTATCAATTCTTTAATTCAATTTGAAATATTGAAATAGTGACATAAATGAAATGTTAAATTCTTGAGTGGTCTACTTACCCTTCGAATGATGAATCCCTCTAAAGGACTACCTTGAAATTCGTAAGGAATTTACTTGTCTATATATCGTTCCATTTGATCTTTTAGGTCCTGGTTTCACCGCGACGGTTATGCACGCTGCCCTTTCCTTTCTTTAAAGCCTATATGCGATGGATAGGCTTCTATAACCATAACATATTTACTTACTTGAACATAAACCTAATTGAATTTCTTTCTAAAACTAAAAGACAGGGAGTGGTTTATACAAAAGAAAGAAGTCTTTTCACGAGGTACAACTCCAAATTCCTATTTGTTTGTTTTTGTTACTGAATCGACCATAGACCAATTCCCTTTTTTTTGGGGGGGGTATTGGATACACCCATAATTCTGAGCTTCATGTTCCTCCTCACAAGAGACATGTCAGATCCGGGCATCCCAATTCGATTGAATAGGGTGACAATTTATCATTTTAAATCTGTAAAATCCGAATTTCGATCAAATCACACATCGCAGTATACTAGGTCTTCTAGTTCTTTAAGAGGTTTATCTAAAAGATTCGCGATATAACTAGGAAGACGCCTCAAATACCACACATGAGTCACGGGGCATGCCAGTTTGATGTAGCCCATTTGATATCTTCGTATCCGACAATTCGAAAATTCGACTCCGCAGTCGCCGCAAAATGTTCTCTTTTCTTTTTGATCTCCAAATTCGCCATAATACCCACAAGCACAAATTCCGCTTTTTATAGGTCCAAAAATTCTTTCACAAAAGAATCCACCTATTTTTGGCTTATTAGTTTCCCACTCAACATGGTCGATTTCTGTTACTTCTCCGACAATCTCTCCATTGGGCAGGGTTTTATTGGCCCAAGTGCTTATTTGTTGAGGAGAAACTAATCCAATTTGAAGTTGTTGATGTTTATACCGATCAATCATAGAAAAAAAAATTCTGATTTATTCCGACTCATTTCGATTAAGCTTCCTTCCTATTCATCTGAAAGTTCTTCTCAGATACAAGGAAATGATTCAGTTCTAGGGCCAAAGAGCGTAGTTCTCGAACGAGCAATCGAAAGGATTCGGGAGCATCCATAGCTTTAGGCATTTCTCCTCCAAGGATTGTAGTACCAAATATTTTGTCGCGAGTTCTAAGATGATCAGACTTATAAGTAAGCATCTCTTGTAAAATATGAGCAACACCGAACCCCTCTAGGGCCCAAACCTCCATTTCTCCTACCCGCTGGCCCCCCCGCTTGGCCCTTCCCCTAACGGGTTGTTGTGTAACAGATGCATAAGGACCATCGTAACGCCCGTGTATTTTGTCATCAACTTGATGAATTAATTTCAAGATATAGGGCTGTCCCACTATAACAGGTTGTTCAAAAGGATCTCCCGTTCTTCCATCAAATATTCTGCTTTTTCCCGGATACTCGGGTTCAAATACCCAAGGATTCCCTGTTTGCTTACTGGCTTCATGTAATTCCGAAAAGACCAGTTTTCTCGAAGCCTCTTGTTCGTATCTCTCATCAAAAGGCGCTACTCGATAATGTCTATCTAGCAGAACCCCCGCCAACCCGAGCGAGCATTCAAATATCTGTCCTACATTCATTCGTGAAGGTACTCCCAATGGGTTGAAGACCATATCAATAGGCTTTCCGTCTTGCAAATAGGGCATATCTTGTCGAGGCAAAATTTTTGAAATGATCCCTTTATTTCCATGTCTTCCGGCGACTTTATCACCTACTTTGATTTCACGTTTCTGTGAAATATATACACGAATCCTTTCTCTTTCTGGATTAGAACGGATCCATCTCACATCAATAACTCTGCCCCTCCTACCTCTAGGTAGTTTTAGACAAGTTTGCCTTGAAGTGGCTAGCTGAGTGCTAAATAAGGCGTCTAGAAATTTATCTGCCGGGGATAAGTCTTGGGCCAGCTGGGGTGTTAATTTACCTACTAAAATATCGCCCGCTTCTACCCAAGATCCCAAGATTACAACTCCGTTTTTGTCTAAATTTCGTAGTAAATGGGCCCGTAGCGGTATTTTTTTAGTGACCCTTTCGGGGCCTTGCCTTGTCACATGAATCTTAATTTCATATTTCCGTATGTGAAAAGAAGTATAAATATCTTCATATACCAAACGCTCACTAATGAGTATCGCATCTTCAAAATTGTAACCTTCCCATGGCATATAAGCTACTAATAGGTTTTTTCCCAAAGCGAGTTCTCCCCCAACCGTAGCGGCGCCGTCCGCCAAAATTTGTCCCTTTTTCATGCATTTGCCCCGTCGAACCTGCGGTTTTTGATGTATACAAGTATTTTTGTTGGAACCTTGATACATAACTAATGGAATGCTTAGAGTATCCCCATTGCCCGATAAAAGGATCTTGTCAGTATGGATAGAAATGACCTTTCCCGCGTGTTCCGTTATAAGGGGAACTGCTGAGTCTAGAGCCACCTGGCCTTCCAAACCAGTTCCAACAATGCACTTCTCGGACCGAGAAAGCGCAACTGCTTGGCGTTGCATATTCGAACTCATTAAAGCCCGATTCGCATCATTATGCTCGATAAAGGGAATGAGAGAAGTTCCAATAGAAAAATATTGGAAGGGAAAAATGCTTCGAAGATGAACCTGTTCCCATGCAATAGTCAGGAATTCTTGACGGTATCGAGCCGGAACAATCTGTTCTTCCTGAAAACCTTCATTAAGTGCCAAAGAATTGCCTGTCCCTATCATACAGTATTCATCTCGCCTTGATGATAAATAAAGTAGCCGTGCCCCTTTTGGTTTTTCGGAGATTTCAAAAAATGGGCTTTCTAGAGATTCAAAATGACCGATTCTCGCATGAACTGCTAAGGATCCAATAAGGCCAACATTGATTCCTTCAGATGTGTCAATTGTGCAAATGCGTCCATAGTAGCTAGGATGGATATCTCGTATCCGAAAACTAGGAGTTTGTCCTGTTGTCAATCCACCAGGACCCAAAAAACTCCATTTTCTCCCATGAACTATTTGTGTCAATGGATTCGTTTCATCCAAAACTTGAGATAATGGGTGTAATCCGAAAAAGGATTCATAAGTGGTTTTTAGTGGGGTTGAGGTTACAAAATTCTGAGGGGTCGGTATCAATTCCCCTTTAATTGCTCCGCGTATACCCCCTTTTATCACTTCTTCCAAACGAATTAGAGCCAATCCGAATTGATCTTGTAAGAGATCCGCTACAGAACGAATACGTTTATTTTTCAAATGATTCATATCGTCAAGTGTACCCATTCCAAATTTAATTCCAATCAAATGATCTGTGGCTGCCAAGATATCTCGCGGTAACAAAAATTTATTATTCTGGGATATATCAAGATTCAGTCTCCGGTTAATATTTCGTCGACCAATCTTTCCTAATTCACACCTTTGTCTAAAAAATGTATTTTGTAATTCCTTACATAAGGAATCCGAAAATACCGGATCTCCACCTATACAAACAAACTCTTGATAAAATTCCAAAATGGCATTTTCTTTTGACCCTATTTTTCCCTTCTCTTTATCATCCAAAAAAGCCAATAAAATTTCAGGGTAGCAAACATTCTCTATAATATCTCTTAGATTCGAACCCATAGCCGATGATAGAACTAGAATAGATATTTTCTGTTTCCTACTTACGCGAGCCCATATACGTGCTTTTCTATCAATCTCTAATTCTAATCTTCCTCCCCAATCTGATATTATGGTGCCGGTATAGACCAAAAACCCTTTATGGTCCAATTCTGATCGGTAATAGATACCCGGACTTTGCAATATTTGATTGACTACCATTCTGTATATTCCATTTACTATAAAAATTCCCAGGGAATTCATTAAAGGAATATTTCCAATCAAAATTGTTTGTTTTTGCATGGAATACCCCTTCCTTTTCCAAATTAAACCTGCGGCTACATATAATTCAGAAGAATAGGTGAGGGATTCATATACAGCATCTCGTTCTTTTATCAACGGTTCGACCAATTTATATGTTTCCGCAAATAATTGAAAGCATACGTCTACGTCTTTTTCTAAGTCTTCATCTACGTCTTTGTCTACGTCTTTTTCTAAGTCTTCATCTACTGCATCTAGAAAATCTTCTAGATCTGGAAAATCTTCCATATCTAACAAATCCTCTATATTTAGAAAATCTCTTATGAAACCTTCTACCGTTCCAAACTTATAAAGTTCTTCTCTTAAGCCCTGATCAAGGAACCTAGAGAATCCTTCAAATTGTATCTGATTAAGCCCAGGTATTGCAGCCATTCCTTCATTTCTATCGCCAAGCATTTGGCATTTCCCGTATTATCAAAAAAATCCCATTTTTGACTCATTCTCCATCGAATTATATGGATCGATCTAGCAATGATGGAATTTCTATTCTGTTTACAAAATCACATGAAATTTGAACTAATTGCCTACATGTAATGTATAAAATACGTATGGACGTAGAAATGAAGATAATTTTATACTCAAATTGGAATCTAATTTTAAACAGATACGAATGGAAAGGGATTGATAAAAGACACTTACGATTAGACCAATGGAGTTTTTTTGTATTGTATAGAAGCAAAAAATTATGAAATTTCGATGATTATTATGATATTTTATATCCAATCCCGTGGGATACCATAAAAATAATAAACGAATTCGCGATTTAATCTGTTCGGGGCGATAATAAAGACATAATAATCAGAAACAATATAGAGTTGGGTTTTTTACCACCTATTCGCGGATTCCATTGTTCTGTTCAAAAAAAAGGATTCGCAGAGAAGAGAGGTATTTTTCCCTATTTTTTAGTAGACTACGGTTGAAGGGCGTAATTAACCAGGCTTCGATGTTTTTATTAAAATATACGTGGATATTGCTGTAGAGCGTAGAACTCTTTCTAGCTGCACCCCCTCCCAATTCTAGCCTGTCGCGTTCTAGTAAAATTTCTATTTTCTATTCAATGAAAAAATCGAAACACGATACGTTCGTGCGAATTCCCTAAAGGGATCATCTACAAAAAAGATACTCGATTCAATATTTGCCTAACGTTTTCGATTTTTGGGTTTACAAATACTCATCGTTGCCGTTATAATTTCAATTATTGAAAAAAAAAGCAAGACCGGTTAGTTATGTATCAATTTGGATTGTCTATTGTCTTATATCAGTAGTACCATTAGGGAAAGGAAGTTTTAAATTAAAATGAAAAAGGCGCCCGGGATTTTACAGCCAACAGTTAAGGGTTCCAACTCGTCTGGCTTTTGCCACCGAAAATCCATATTTTTAGTTTCAAAAGAGAGGGGATTTTTTATTTTGAGATATTTTATGTTTTAAGATACTATACAATCAATCGAAGGGACAGATTCAATTCCCAGGTAGAGTTTTCGTTTCTTTTAGGCAAGGCATTAAGATTCAAGATACAAGTACAATAAAAAAAAAAAAGAAGTTCCGGAATACCTTTACTTTACCCAAACAAAACCAAACACAAAGCGAATATTTGCATCTATTTTATATCCTTTTTGTTGGCGACATGGCCGAGCGGTAAGGCGGGGGACTGCAAATCCCTGTTCCCCAGTTCAAATCTGGGTGTCGCCTGATCAACAAAAAAAGAGACACGAAATCCCCTTTTCTGGTTTGCGGATAGACATTGCGGAATGTTCCCCAATTCTAGGAGAAAATCATAAATTATATAAGAACTTTTTATAAGATACAAGCGGATTTTTTGGAGTCTTTCATGAAGGGGTCTGGGGTTGCTACCGAATCCCCTTTTGACTCTTCGACAAGAATTAAACTATTATTAGTAAACAATAATGAAATAATTCATTCAAAGAGTATAGGGGACATAATTCACATGGATATAATAAGTTTGGCTTGGGCTTCTTTAATGGTAGTCTTTACATTTTCCCTTTCACTGGTAGTATGGGGAAGAAGTGGACTCTAGGGGTACTGCTAATTGGGTTCAAGAATTAAACTTTCTTCATTTTTGAGAATTTAGAAATCGTTCTGCAAAGACTTTATTTTATTATTATGAATTTCTTAATTCAATTTGTAAAATATTTTCAATTGCAATTGAAAAAAAAGCAGAGTTATTTCGAAATTATACACGTAAAGTGAAGTAATGTATTCTGTATTCTATGATATGACTAATATATATGAAGAAGAATAAGATATATAAAAAATGCCCTTTCAACCAAACAAATATTTCAAAAATGCCCATGCTTGTATTTGGATTCGAAAGTAAAAGGGGTCCAGACGATAGCAAATTTATTACAACCGAATTCTTCCTAACTTTTCTATTTCGGTGAACCCATTCTTATCCGAGTTATATATGGACAATGAGGGCGAGCAGGCCCCCTTTTACTTTGAAATAGAATTGGGGCGGTATGCACGTTACATATATGAATATCAGGATAACTATTGTAGTTATAGGCTTCTCTATATTGAATTAAGCCTGTTATATCCTTATAGAATAAGGTACAACTTTAATCCATTACAATCACAATATCTAGATAGTAGAAAGAAGTATAGAGAATATTTCTTTCTACCATACTAAGAGTATAATGTTAATTCTAGGTCGTTGATTTCATTTTAAGACACGGAATTGGAATCTTTTTTATTTGTATTAAGATAAGAAATTGCAATTAATCGCTTTGACTTACTGTTTTTACGTAAATTATCAGTAAAAAGGCGGTAGGAACTAGAATAAACAATGCAGTAGCAATAAATGCGAGAATATTGACTTCCATAATCTCATCCTTTCTTTTTTGACTTCAAAATAACTCGGGATTGAATCCCATAGAGATGAAAAACCTTTCGCCTGTAAATTCAATGGTCAATGGGATAAATTACACCTCGATGATAACAAATCGGATCCATATCATGATCATGAATAACAATATCTGAGTTATCAAATTAACTCATTGTCAAGAATTGAATAGTATAACATAGGAAGATCCTTTATACATACTGTATTGCATCTAAAATCGGATTTCTGATCCAATCAAGAATTCCTTTCCTTTTTTTACTTGAACATTCTATTTTTCTTTCTTCTCTATAACCTCAATCTGCCGCCTTCCTTGTACAACAATTATCTGATAAAATAGGCTAAAATAGCAAGCATCTATATTTACTCTCTCTCGAAGATCTAAGATAGGTGGGGTGGGGCTCTTTTCCTTTATTTTATTAATATCCTCTTCTTTCTTTACCTCGATTATTAATGGAATGTATATACTATAAGTTCAGTGTGAAATTTGAATAAGATAGATTGCTTCAAATTCAAATTGAGTATTAGTAATTGAAGTTAGATCAAATAGCGACTGGAAAAGAGGATACTTTTTCAAATATAGAAAAATAATTAGCTATGTGAAACTTCTTTTGTTTTGTATTGTACAAGAAAGGAATTCTATTTCCATTTGTATATATGTTTCCGGTAAACATATGATACTCTATTCTATTCGCGGGTTATAGAAATTGAAAAAAGCAAAACCAGCCCGAGCCCAGTATAGTATCTCTTGAAATACTAAATAGGATGCTACGAATAATTGTAGCAATCCACATATGTCTCTCGGTACTGGTTACTGAAATTCTGCAATTTAGACCTACCAGCAGAAAATAGAAAGACGGATTAGACCTACCAGCAGAAAATAGAAAGACGGATTCGTGTAGTTTTTTCGTGGATTTGAACTCATCGGGACTGACGGGTCTCGAACCCGCAACTTCCGCCGTGACAGGGCGGTGCTCTGACCAATTGAACTACAATCCCCAGACATAAAGTGTACGACATATATACTCTTATAATTTCATTCATACATTTTTTCTATTTCTATTTTAGATTGGAGATTCGAATTACTGTGTTGAAATAACGGCGGATATATTGATATCCCCGTGGATATGCTCTTTCCTTAGTGAGAAGTAAGAGTGGCACGGATTCGTATTACTACTTTATTTATTGACAAATTGATCTGCTTTCGCTTTTCGCTGGAAAAATACTTTTTTTAGTTCCTTCATCCACTTTGCCTTTGCGGGAACAACGAAATAGAAATAGAGCAAATGCAAATAAAGAAACCAACGAGCAAACCGACATTTCAAGAAAACAAATGGGTTCTGCTATTTCATGATAGATATGCGAATTTTTGGGTCGAGCTGGATTTGAACCAGCGTAGACATATTGCCAACGAATTTACAGTCCGTCCCCATTAACCGCTCGGGCATCGACCCAGGAAGAATCAATTCTAGACTTGTTGATAATACACGATCAACTTCCTTTCGTAGTACCCCACCCCCAGGGGAAGTCGAATCCCCGCTGACTCCTTGAAAGAGAGATGTCCTGAACCACTAGACGATGGGGGCATACTTGCGCGGATACCATCATAGTATGCTCATAGTATGATGGCAGTTTTTTGAAATTGTCAATCTTAATATCTTGAAAAAAAAAGTATGCTTAGATTATTAAACTAGAATATACTAGAAAATAAATTGACGTAGCAATTTATTTTTTTATGTTATTGTTATAATTAACAGCATCCTTTATATATTAAATAAGAATATATATAATTTTTTTGAATAGAATATAATAATAGAACATTCTAAAGCGAATCAATCTTGACAATAATAATATTATTATATAAGAATACTTTTATTATTTATTTTAAGCTTGGCAATAACAATAATATAGAATTCTAATTCTATTATGATCGTGAAAATATCACAGAATAGTAGCATTGTCGTGTACGCGTCAGGTGTTTTTGTATTATCGAAAAGATAGGGACCGGATTCAAAATAGAAAAAAAACGGAGGGACTTGCGATTGAGAATATATATATAATAAGAGTATATTAATCAACGAAACTCTTGTAGCATTGCACGCGTCAGTTGTTTTTTTCTTAGCGAAAACACGATTACCGGGACCAGATTCGAAATCGAAAATCGTGGGGTTGAGTGCAAGGTTCCGTGTTCTGGTATCCTAGGCATAGAAGAAACACACCAATCCATACCGAATTTGGTGGTTAAACTCTACTGCGGTGACGATACTGTAGGGTAGACCCTGCGGAAAAATAGCTCGATGCCAGGATGCGGAAATGCTTAGAAACTAGAATCTGAAAAAACACCGAGGTAGAAACACCGAACTTCAGCAAACGAAATAAACAAAAGGGTTAATAAAAAGTAAAAAGAGGTAAGGAAATCAAACCAATGAAAAAAAAAAAGGCGAACCATTTGAAAGCTTTTTTAGTCGTCAATTTAGTTATTTTATTTGTAATAATTCAGTACCTGTCTAAAAAGCCACCGCCTAGACAGACCTCCCTGTAGGGGAGGTGTCTTTGTCACGTCGTTGACAGCCAGAGAAGTTATCCATGGGGGTGAAGTGGAAGAGAAGAAAATGAAAAAGATTTGGAGTCTGAGCGAAAACGGGGACACCTTCACGTGACAAGAAGGTTCATATAAGGATACAATGTTTAGTAATCAATGCTACTCTCACCGGCAGGTGTTGTAGCATTGACCGTGCACACGTCAGGAGTTTTTATATTATCGCAAACAAAGTTAGCGTTACCATATTATAAATGGAAAACCGCGGGTTGAGTTCAGGATTCGTATTGCGTGCGAGTCTTTCGCTTCTTTATCCGTAATCCCACCTACCATTACTGCCAAGGAAGCTATAAGTAATGGAACTCTGAATCTCACGGAGAGTTTGATTCTCGATCAGGATGAACGCTGGCAGTATACCTAACACATGCAAGTCGGAGGGGGAGTGGTCTTTCTAGTGGCGAACGAGTGAGTAACGCGTAAGAACTTGCCCTTGGGAGGGGAACAACAGCTAGAAACGGATGCTAATACCCCGTAGGCTGAGGAGCAAAAAGTAAAACCAACCCACGAGTTTATTATCCTACTAGGTCGGAACAAATCGGATCTCCTTTTTTACGTCCCCGTGTCCGTCCTGTGTGGCGACCCGTGGGCGAAAAAGGAAAAAGAGGGGATGGGCTTTGTCTCGCTTTTGGCATAGCATATTGGTTCTCCGGAGGCCCGCACGATGGGTTATTATCTCAGTGGTAGAGCACACCCCTGATAATTGCGTCGTTGTGCCTGGTTTCTCAGCCACATGGATAGTTCAATATGCTCATTAGCGCCTGACTCTGAGATGTGGATCATCCAAGGCACATTAGCATGGGGTATTTCTCCTGTTCGAACTGGTGTTTGAAACCAAACTTCTCCTCAGGAGGATAGATGGGGCGATTCAAGTGAGATCCAATGTAGATCCAACTTTCGATTTACCCGCGGGATCCGGACGGTCCGGGGGGGACCACCACGGCTCCTCTCTTCTCGAGAATCCATCAAAAATAAAAAATACTGAATAGCATGGCGATACATTTATACAAAACTTATACGCCGAGCCCACCCAATGGAGCCGTAGACAGTCAAGTGAAATCCACGAACTAATTGGATCTATGGACAGCAATCTAAAAAATATATCAGAAAAGCATCGGCATAGCTAAATAAAATTAAAATAAACACACAAAGAGGTTATCTCATGACCTGTATACTTCAGAGAGGATTCCTATGCCGAATCTGATTAAGATAAGAAATTCCTCGAATATTCTTCAGTGGCGTTGAAGAATATTAAGGTTTGTTGTCACAATTTTTGGATTTATTTCACATACGCATGCTTTAGCGACTATTTTAGTGATAATGGGGTGATGCCTGTACTGGCATATTTCTTCATGCTTGTAATAGTCCTATTGTTTTTATACTCATAAATTCTTTCTGGAGAGGTCCCTTTGATCTCCCAAAACTGCTCAGCAACAGTCGGACAAGTGGGCAATGTTGGAATGAAGCGGAAAGATTTGGGTAGAGTCGGATCAAAACGTTGGATAGGGAAGCGTCCTGTAGTCAGAGGAGTGGTTATGAATCCTGTAGACCACCCCGTGGTGAGGGGAGATCCCCAATTGATCGAAAAGCACCCACAATACCTTGGGGGTATCCTGCACTTGGAAGAAGAACTAGAAAAAGGCAGAAATATAGCGAAAATTGGATTCTTCATCGCCGTAGTAAATAGGCTAAAGAGAAAGCTTTCATTTCTTTCATCGTCATCGTCGTTAAAACAAAAAAATAAGGAGAAGCAATGAATCGACTTAAATCAAGCGTAGTAGTCACCTGTACCCATATTTTAAAATTCTCAGTCCAAGCCTATAATAAGTACAGACAGATGGTCATTGCGTGATTCTTACCTCATGCAAACCTAATCTCGACAAAAGCTGGATGCCTGACCGGGATCATAGCAAATGACACGAGGCCCTTCCTCAACCAGGCTTTGATCACATTGAACAGGGTGGGTTGGAATTTGCGCGAAAATGCTTTGAATACCCTAAGGGCCTTTGACAGTCGGAATTTTTTAGGTAGACGACCATGTTGTAAAATTCATATCATTTATTTCCAAGTAGTCTGTCTACATCTCGTAATAATTACTATCTGTGCAATGTGCTTTGCTCTTTTGGTCGGTTGGATATACATCATCGATTGTATCATCAAGTATATTAAAAACCATCGAAAGAGTAATGAGGCAATTCGAGTACTTTTGTCTATTTTGGTATGAGCTATCGTGAGAATACTCGCTGGCTTATACCTACTGCATTTGCTAGGGATTCTTGGGAAATATTGTGAATATACGACCTACGAATCGGTCGTATTACTCTGAATTTTTATTTTATGCAATAAAGGTTCTTTCCACTTGGTTTCATGGACGTTGATAAGATCCTTCCATTTAGCAGCACCTTAGGATGGTATAGCCTTGAAGTGAAGGGCGAGGTTCAAACAAAGAAAGCCTTATGGTGCTAGGCACCGAGAGACGAGGAAGGTCATAGTAAGCGCCGAAATGCTTCAAAGAAGCGTATTAGTTAATAGTAATACAATTTTGAATTACGGAGTAATTTTGAATGTCCCGATCAGTTAAGAAAACCCCTTTTGTCGCTTCTCATTAAAAAAAGAATAAATTGCGTCGTTAATAATTTAATAAATAAATGAATTTTGTCGTTGATTAATGAGAGGTATAAAGTCCATGAAAAAAAGATGAAGGTATATACAGAAGTATCAGCTGTGGGTGAATATATTTCTATGTCTGCTAACAAAGTGAGAAGAGTGATTGATCAGATTCGTGAACGTTCCTATGAAGAAAGACTTATGATACTCGACCTTATGCCTTATCGAGCATGTTATCCAATTTAAAAATTAATTGCTTCCGCAGCAGCAAATGATATTCACAATATGAATTCTAACAGAAACAGAAAAAGTTGAATCATTAGTAAAGCTGAAGTCAATGAGGGTACTACTGTGAAAAAATGAAAACCTAGGGCAAAAGGACGGGGTTACCCGATAAAAGGATCCACAACTATCGTATTAAGAGTAAAAGATATATCCTTAATGCTAAAATAGAAAAAATATATCCGAAAACTAGCCATCGGCACTAATGTATTAAATAACTAATGAATTTAAAAAAAGAGAAGAGGTTCATCTATTATGAGATTTGTTATCCTGAGTTTCTTCTGTGTGAGTGTCTTAGCGCGGTTATATAGTTTATACACTAAAAGTATGACTCGACTCCTTTACTTCATATTTTACCCAATGTGGATAACATACTACATTGGGATAAATTTGAGTAAATGCATCGACTCCGCTGGCGTGCTATTAACAAATATTTCGAAGCCTTGTTGCAACAGATTTCTTGAACCTCGGTTAATAACAAAGATTCTAATCTACCGTAAAAAAAGGATCCGGAGAGCTATGAGAAATCTCGGAATTCAGATCGTCGTATTGATTATTCAACGTCTATACGAAGGCATTCTGTGTTTCCTCTATGTTATGGTATTATTAATTCTATGGATACCTTTGTTCCTGGTAGGGTTCTACGTGGTATACTTTGGAAGTAAGTCCCGGATTCTATGCGTTGTGATCAAGTCTTGGGGAGCGATTCCTGGCTTACCATATTACCTAATTGCTTTTGGATTCATTTTCTTTGTATATGAATGAATCTGGAGTAGATTCATTTTCTTTGTATATGAATGAATCTGGATAGGTCCGGTTAGTTTCAGACTTGGTACAAGCCAAAACCATAATGCATTAGGGAAAAAAAAGAAAAAGAAACACCCAGCGAGGACCTATTATGACCTGTATACTATTCTTCCTGTTATTCGTATGTTTAGTAGTGTATATCGGGGGCGAGATTATGGGACGAACAATAAATCCACTTGGTTTCAGACTTGGTACAACCCAAAATCACCACTCTATTTGGTTTGAACAACCCAAAAAGTATTGCCAGGGCCTACAAGAGGATGCAAAAATACGAGACCGCATTAAGAATTATATAAACAATCATAGAGTCCCCAGAATCTTCTCCCGTACATATTTGATTTCACGCATAGAGATTCCAGATTGCATTTCACGCATAGAGATTGAAAAAGGAAAGGGTTTCGTTAACGTAATAATCTATATGGGATTCCCACGTTTCTTAATAGAAGGTAAACCCAGCAAAATCAAGGAATTGAAGTTAGATGTCAAAAAAGTCCTTCACTGCGGAAACCGTGAACTTACTATTTCTATTAGGGAAATTGTAAATCCTTATAGCGACCCTAATATTCTTGCCGAATTTCTAGCCGACCAATTAAAGAACAGAGTTTCATTTCGCAAAGCAATGAAAAAAACTATTGAATTAGCCGAAAAAGCATATGCAAAAGGAATTAAAGTACAAATTGCAGGACGTATTGACGGAAAAGAAATGGCATGTGTCAAATGGCTTCGAAAGGGTAGAGTTCCTCTCCAAACTATTTGCACTAAAATCCATTTTTGTTCGACTACAGTTAGAACGATCCACGGGGTGTTAGGCATTAAAATTTGGGTATTTACAAATAGAGAATCCTAAAAATGAACCTGTACTTGCCCTCTATACTATGATCTATCCAATGATAGAATAAAAAAGACAAAATTATTGCGCTCTTTTCAAAAAATGAAGAAGTCTACTTTATAGGGTTGAATAAGAATTCGATTAATCATTTGCTATAATTTTTATGCTTAGCCCCAAAAGAACCAAATTCCGAAAAGAACATAGAGGAAGAATGAAAGGAATAGCCTCTAAAGGCAGTCGTATTTCTTTCGGTAGATATGCTCTTCAAGCACTTGAACCTGCTTGGATCACATCTCGCCAAATAGAAGCAGGTCGGCGAGCAATTACACGAAACGTACGCCGCGGTGGAAAAATATGGGTGTGTATATTTCCAGACAAACCGGTTACAGTAAGATCTACAGAAACCCGTATGGGTTCGGGGAAAGGATCCCCCGAATATTGGGTAGCTGTCGTTAAACCGGGTAGAATACTTTATGAAATGGGTGGGGTGACCGAAAATATAGCCAGAAAGGCTATTTCAATAGCTGGGTCCAAAATGCCTATACGAACTCAATTCATTATTGCGGACTCGGAATAGGAATGTAGAACAAAAAGAAGGAGGCCTTAGGGATAACAAAAAAAAATTGCAGGTTTTTTGGACAAAGAATATATTTTTTTTTTATTTGTACTTCGACTTCGCCCTTTTCGTTGAAAAAGTGGACTAAAAATGAAAATGATATGATTCAAGCTCAAACCTATTTGAATGTAGCGGACAACAGCGGTGCCCGGGAATTGATGTGTATTCGAATCATAGGAACTAATAATCGACGATATGCTCATATCGGGGACGTTATTGTTGCTGTGATTAAGGAAGCAGTGCCGAAAAGGTCTCTAGAAAGATCAGAAGTGATCAGAGCTGTAATTGTCCGTACTTGTAAAGAACTCAAACGTGATGACGGTGTGATAATACGATATGATGATAATGCTGCCGTTCTCATTGATAAAAAAGGAAATCCAAAAGGAACTCGCGTTTTTGGTGCAATCACCCACGAATTGAGACAGTTCAATTTCACCAAAATAATTTCCCTAGCGCCTGAAGTATTATAAGAAGTTTTTGAAAAGGAAACTATGATATAGTATATCGTATTGGAATAAAATGGATTAACTAGTATAGTAAATTCTGGCTCGCGCATATACCCTTCCAAAATCCTAAATAATAAAAGGAACATGTTGATTATATAAAAATGCGAAGGTAAGAAGAGTTTTCGTTTATCATGAGCAAGGACACTATTTCTGACATATTAACCTGTATACGAAATGCTGACATGGCTAAAAAAGAGACGGTTCGAATAGGATTTACTAACATCGCCGAAAAAATAGTTAAAATACTTTTACGGGAGGGTTTTATAAAAAACACGAGAGAACATCGGGAAAACAACAAATCCTTTTTGGTTTTAACCCTACGCCATAGAAGGAATAGGAGGGGTCCCTATAAAACTCTTTTAAATTTAAAACGAGTCAGTCGACCCGGTCTACGAATCTATTCTAACTATCCAAAAATTCCTAGGATTTTTGGCGGGATGGGGATTGTAATTCTTTCTACTTCTCGAGGTATAATAACAGACCGAGAGGCTCGGCTAGAAGGAGTGGGTGGAGAAATTTTGTGTTATATATGGTAATCCTTATGATACACAAATTGAATCTGGAGCGCGTTACTGTGCAATAAATCCCTTGTTTCTCTGCTATGCTAAAAAAAAGACTTTTTAAAAAGACTTTTTGATGCTCAGAGGGTGATGCAAGTTATATGACTGAACAAAAAAGAAAGGTATATCTATGAAAGTGTAATTACTAACGCCTTTCCCAACGCCAAGCTTCGGGTACGTTTACTTCAGGCCCACGGGGATCCACTTTTAGTGATTCTTTCAGGAAAGATATGACAAAGCTTTATATATATAGGTATAGCACGCGGAGATAGAGTAAAAGTTGAAATAAGTCGTTACGATCCAGGCTGGTATAATTCCTAGATTCGCCAGAACGGATTCGGACGAGTAAGGGGGCTTTTAAACTTGAGCACTCCCTTCGTGGGGATTCAATTGGAGACTCCAAATTGCAAGAAACTTATTTTCTTCCAATTTCAATAAGTGGATTCGAAGTTAACTAATAAGAACTATGAAAATGGGGGCCTCCGTCCGTAAAATTTGTGAAAAATGCCGACTGATACGTAGGAAGGGGCGAATTCGAGTAATTTGTTCTAACCCGAGACATAAACAAAGACAGGGATAATCTTTCTAAAAAAAAAACTTATTTTTCAAGCTAAAAAATCTGGTTTGTTTTAACATGAGATGGATATTTCCATATCTTTCTAACTTATATTTATAAGACGATAAAATATGGCAAAACCTATACGAAGATATTCGAATTATAGTTTACGTAAGAATAAGCGCATTCGTTTGCGTAAGAATATACGTAAAATACCAAAAGGAATTATTCACGTTCAAGCAAGTTTCAGCAATACAATTGTTACTATTACAGATGTAGAGGGTCGCGTGGTTACTTGGGCCTCCGCCGGCGCTTGTGGATTCAAAGGTAGAAGAAGGGGGACACCATTTGCGGCCCAAACCACAACGAAAAATGCTATTCAGCCATTGGTGAATCAAGGTATGAAACGAGCGAATGTCCTGATAAAGGGTATTGGGCGTGGAAGAGATGCAGCATTACGAGCTATTGGTAGAAGTGGTGTACGATTAAACCTTATACGGGATATAACCCCAATCCCACATAACGGCTGTCGACCCCCTAAAAAAAGGCGTACATAGAAAAAAAAAAAAAATTCAAGAGAAAGAAATGATTCAATGATCTTACCAAATAATATTACTATGATTCTCGAAAAAGTAAGAGTCACAACTCAGACACCCCGGTGGAAATGTGTTGAATCAAGAGCAGATGGCAAGCGGCTTTATTATGGCCGCTTTATTCTGTCTCCACTTAAGAAGGGTCAAGCGGATATAATAGGCATTGCGATGCGAAGAGCTTTGCTTGGAGAAATCGAAGGAACATGTATCACACATGCAAAATTTGATAAAATACCACATGAGTATACTACTCTAGTAGGTATTCAAGAATCAATATATGAAATTTTAATGAATTTGAAAGAAATTGTATTAAGAAGTCATCTGTATGGAACTCGCGATGCGTCCATTTGTGTCAGGGGTCCCCGAGATGTAACGGCTCAAGACATCATTTTGCCGACTTCCGCAACAATCGTTGATAATACACAACATATAGTTACCATAACGGAACCAATCGATTTTTGTGTTGGATTACAAATTGAGAGAAATCGTGGATATTTTATACAAATTCCAATGCTAACCAACTTGCACGATGACAGAGGTTATCCTATAGATTCCGTATTCATGCCTGTTAAAAATGTAAATCATAGTATTCATTCTTATGAAAACGGGATCCACGCGATGCTTTTTCTCGAAATATGGACAAATGGGAGTTTAACTCCTAAAGAAGCGCTTCGTGAAGCCTCCCGGAAGCTTAGTAATCTTTTTATCCCTTTTCTACATGCGGAAGAACAAAACTTCCATTTCGAGAACAATCAAAATGAA